ACCGGAACGAAGGGGTATCTTGATTCTTTAGAAATAGGGCAGGTAAAGAAATTTCTCGTTCAATTACGTGATTACTTAAAAACAACTAAACCTCAGTTCCAAGAAATCATATCTTCTAGTAAGACATTAACCGAAGAGGCAGAAGGCATTTTGAAGGAAGCCATTCAGGAACAGCTGGAGCTGTTTCTACTTCAGGAAGAAAGATAAAGAATTTCCTATTTGAATATTCTAAAGTCTAAAGGGAATCCATAATTTACTAAATTTACTAAAGGCCTCTCATTCAAAAAAAGATCTTTCATCTTTTATTTCATTATGAAAAAACTCAAATAGAAAAATATAGGGAAATCTATTGCGTCCAATAGGATTTGAACCTATACCAAAGGTTTAGAAGACCCCTGTCCTATCCATTAGACAATGGACGCCTTTCTTTTTTACAAGAAAGAGTTGCTTCTTTCGCATTTTTTTTCTTTTCCTATCTATACTTTCAATATGCGATAAAAAAAAAGAATAAGATTCTATCTGTTCTATTTGAGAAAAGTGAAAGGTGCGTATTTTCTTCCCTTTTATGATACACGCATCCTTCTCATCCTTCTCATAATGAATAGAGAGCGGGTAGCGGGAATCGAACCCGCATCGTTAGCTTGGAAGGCTATGGGTTATAGTCGACGTCAATTCATTATTTTTAACGTCTCTAATTCAAAACCGAACATGAAACTTTTATTTCATTCGGCTCCTTTATGGAAGATGGCTGGATTCCATAATCTAAGCCATAAACGAACTAAAAGAAGTTGCTTCATAAGATCTATGTCCGCTTTTCTGTCTGAATGTATACCAAACAAATTGCTTTCTAGATGATCCCTCTAGAAGACGAGGGGTATTTTGAAAAGTCCTTCTAGTTACTTCGTTCTCTATTTCTCCTTGCGTGAATCTTGAGGAAAGAAATTTTTGTTTCCACCCGAGCTGAAATAAAATGTCGATAACTTTAGTAAACCAAAGTCGTCCTTTATTAGCTATTGTGCTTCAACCTCTTCAAATGAAAAAATTGAAGATCTAGTTACGATTAGAAGTACACTTTTGTATCTTCCTCCATGGATTCTTTACTTAATACTCATTCAATTGTTAAGTCTTGATACAGCGCAAAAAAATTATGCTTCGCGATTCCCTACTCCAATGTGAAAATTGATAATGGACTTTTGGGTACAAATCACGAAAATGTATATGATTCCTCAAATCGCTTATTGAGAGGTAAAGGATTCAATCCTTTCTAAGAAATAAAGTTTTTAATCGGAACGGAATATGAATAAAACCTAAAGACCCCTTAACTATTTCAGTTGTTAATAGAACGAATCACACTTTTACCACTAAACTATACCCGCTACATTGTGATTATTGTATATGAATGGACCATTTGTCGAACAAGAACATTACTCTATGTAATAATGTAATATAATAAATAAAGATAGGATTAAGGACAAAATCCTAAATTAAATTGGAAATGAGAGTGCTCGGGTCTTTTCCTGGAGAAACTTAATGAGATAAGAAAAGGAGGGCCTTTTGACCTTGAAAAAATGTGTGTTCTTGAGGGGTTATTTAGTAGAAGACCTGCCCCAAAAGAACTATATAGCATAACAAGAAATGGCCTGGCTAGGTACCGACCCGGCCAGGTGGGGGAATCAAATAAAGGACGGACCCTTCGGATCGGATGAAATAAAATTCAAAGGGTACTCTTTAACGTACCAACTTCACTCTTTTTTTTTTTTCTATTTTTGAAATACTTTTTCTTTACTTCAGGGGTAACATAGTCATTATCCTTTGTTAATTGGGAGAGATGGCTGAGTGGACTAAAGCGGCTGATTGCTAATCCGTTGTACGACTTCTTCGTACCGAGGGTTCGAATCCCTCTCTTTCCGTTTCTTCCGACGGCTTAATATTTTCTTTCGACTTCAAATTCAAAAAAAAAAATCTTGAGACCCCTTTTTTTATTTTATCTTTTATCATAGTTCACTATCTGTAATAGAGAAACTCATAAGAAAATGAATAAATCAAACAACAAGAAATCCTTTTTTTTTTTATTCCTCACGCCCTGGATTACGCCCTGGATCATTCGATAGGAATCCAAAGATAAAGAGAGAAACAAAAAATATCACTACTGTGTAAACGAAGAGTTTAAGAGTAAGCATTATACAATCTCCAGGATAAGATCCTATTTTTTGGAAAAGGAGAATAGATTATCTATTTTTATACCCCATATTCTAGGTTTGACACCAAACCAATAGATGAAGTGGTTTAGAGATAAATCAAAAAAGAAAAAACCTAATATCTTTTCGGTATCCAAATTCTCTGTCATATCTACAGTTACTGTGGGGGGATTTACTAGTTTCTTGTTCACTGGAAGGTGAAGAAGGGCAAAACGAGGAAATGAGATGATTCAGATTCATCGCGCCTATTCAAGAATTTCCATGTTTGAATCGAGGGTTCATATCATAATGTAAGAGATCCGATCTTTTTTAAATTGTTAGTTTTTTTTTTATTGATTAAATCATGAATCTTTGTAGGACAGTATTAAATAAAGATCTCATCGAAAACTTACAGCAGCTTGCCAAACAAAGGCTAAGAGAAAAAAGAGCACAGGGATGACTGGCATAAAATCTACGATTGGATTAAGAAAAGCGTAAGACTCGGGTAACTTAGCAAAGAAAAAACTACTCGAATGAAGGGCAGAATTAAGACAGCTACAGATAAAACTAAAGATATTAAGCATAACAAACATTTCATTCTTTCATTCTTGGAGATAATTGTATTTGATTGAGTTTTGAGTTATTGATTAAGGGATAAACGGGGAAAATGAACAAAAGAATCCTGCTTTTTTTACGTACTCAATCAAAAACCCCTCAATTCTCGCACGAAAATAGAAGGAAGCATACTTTCATACAATATCTTAATTGAATTCTATCTAATGATCAATAAATTCAGTGGAATTCTCTAACTAGTTGTGTGAAATCCTAGTACCAATCTAACGGATTCCATAGAGGTTTTTATTGATTGTGATTTGACAATTCATTAAAATTATTCAATAATATGAAATTGATTGAAAAAAAAAAGAAACAACTCTAGAAGTTGTGGATGTGGGATGGATGTGGGGCGTGGCCGAGTGGTAAGGCGCCGGGTCTTGTTCCCGGAATATCGAAGGTTCGAAACCTTTCGTCCCAGCACATCCCACACTTTTCTTTCTTCTAGTTACTAGTTCGAAGAAAGAGAACTTTTTCCTCTGTGCCTATAAAGGATGGAATCCGTATGTGGTCAATGTGTAGTGGGGCGTGGCCAAGTGGTAAGGCAACGGGTTTTGATCTCGTTATTCGAAGGTTCGAATCCTTCCGCTCCAAGGTATTCTATACCTTATGTAGAATACCAATTAGTAATTGATAAAAGTCAATATCAATTACTATACTTTCGATTCAGCCAATGACTATTCATGATTCCATATTGAATCAATTCCAGACGGGTTCTAAAGGAAAGCAGTTTTATGGTGAAACTTCGTTTAAAACGATGCGGTCGGAAGCAACGTGCGACTTGAAGGACATGATGAACTATGGATTCTTAACACCCATCATTTTCTTTATTTTTTGAAGATTCTAGTTCGAGTATAGAAGGTGCTCTGAACTCGACATACAAAATTTGTTTTTTATTTCCACTTTCCACGAACCCTTTTTTCGTTTTCGTGAACGTGTAAGTAATTAATTAAATAGGATACAATGGAGCTCGAGAAGAAATGATTGAGTCATTTCTCAGAGGTAGGGATCTATGGCTCACAGCAATTAATAGACGAACTTCGTGACTCTTATTTCTTATTTAATAAGAAAGAAATGGAAACAATCCAATTCCAGCAAGAGGTTTAAGTGTATCGAATCGAGGGGAATCAACCATTCGTATGATTCTTTAAAGAGAAAGAAATCACAAAAGGGATGTTGCTACCCTTTTGGTATGATTACGGATCACCGAAGTAATGTTTAAGCCTAACGATTCAAAAAAAAAAAGTTAAAATATCATGTAACAAGAAAACGCCATTTTCAATTGTCTCAACAATTTCATTTTCATAAAAAAAGGAAAATTGATTCTAAACGAGACAAAAAGGGAGTTAAAGAGAGCTCAATAAATGAATGAACCTTAGGACCTTTTCACTCTTTCTTTGGGTAAGAATGATCCAACAACCTGAGCTATAAAAAAAATGATTTTTTGATGAATTGGGGTTCTCACTTGATTTTCGAATCGATAGATCACCCTTCGAATCATTCTTTCTCGAGCCGTACGAGGAGAAAACCTCCCTTACGTTTCTAAGGGGGGCTGTAGTCATCTACAGCTATCCCAATGGGCCATCTATCGAATCGTTGCAATTGATGTTCGATCCCGAAGAGATGGAAGGGCTCTTTGTAAAGTGGGTCTTTACGACCCGATCAATAATCAAACTTCTTTAAATCTTCCTGCTATTTTTCATTTCATTGAAAAAGGAGCTGAGCCTACGAGAACCGTTTATAATATCTTAAAGAAAGCAAAAATTTTTCAAGAACTTTCAGGATTTTTTTTTAATCCGAATCCTCTTTTTTTGTTCTACGAACAAGGAAGCTATAAGTAATGCAACTATAAATCTCATGGAGAGTTCGATCCTGGCTCAGGATGAACGCTGGCGGCATGCTTAACACATGCAAGTCGGACGGGAAGTGGTGTTTCCAGTGGCGGATGAGTAGGGCAGAGGCCTACTATTTCTTCATCTAGGATCTGACTTAATACTTAATATAATAACCCCCAAAAAAATAGAAAATATAGGAGGTAAAATCAATATGATTCTAGATGATTCTAGTCATTTTTTATGCGGTGCAGCAGCATTAGTTTGGATCACAAGTTGAAACCGTATCTAGGATACGACTTATTACTTAATATAATATATATTAATATTAACCAAAAAAAAAATCTAAAATATAGGAGGTAGAATCAAAATGATTCTAGTCATTTTTTATGTGGTGCAGCAAGCCCGCATTAGTTTGGATCACAAGTTGAAACCGTATAAAGAGGTTATTTTGATTATACTTATTATAATCAAAATGATAATTCGAATTTGGTACTTCTATATAAAAAGGTTTATAGAATTGATTTTCAAGTATTTTCTTAATCTTAATATAGAAGCTTGGAAAATATTTCTCGGTTGGAAGTACCTTTTACTGGTTTGGAGGCTATTTGAAAAATCGATATTCAACCTATCTATGTGGGTGGCGATCTCCCAGTATCTTTCGAAAAAAGAAAATTGGGTAGAAATACTCATAATTTGTAATTTGTGTCGATCGAATTATCCAACTATATCTATATCTGGATAAGCATTATTCGATCGAGTATAAGTACGTGCTCTGTTTTAGAGGTGTAATAATGATGAAGTGGTTTAATCTGCTAAGTCCTTGGTATTACCCACAACCGCAGAACGTGACTTATGTTTCGAACAAAACGACAGATAGAGCCGGCAACACTACCCTCGAGGTCATACACTATGACCAAAGGGGGAACATGACTGTGGAATTGGAAAAATACGACCGAAGGGGGAACAGGATCCTATATGATAGGAAAAGAAAAAAAACCAAACCTTGGTGGAAACGAATTTTTTAATTCGTTCAAAAACTAGCTACGTGTGCACTGCACGTAGCTAGTGTCAATACAGCACTAGTCCTTTTTTTTTTCACTTTGATTTCTTTTTGATTTTGTCTAGCGTAGACTGTCTCTTGGCCCGTAGGTCCTGACACAAGGTTAGAATTCTAGCTCTTCCAGAGTGGTATCTCACTGACGGCTTGGCCCCCCGGAAGGGGGCCTTCTTCGCCCTCCACCTAAGCTGCGCAGGAAAGGCCTAAAGCCAATCCCAGGGAACAGTAAAGCTTCATAGGGTCTTTCTGTCCAGGTGCTTGTCAACGTTCATTTTATATTGACAATAGTGTATTGAATAAATAGAATTTCATTATGGTAATTTTCAATTAAGTAAATCTATTTCTCTCCGAATTCTAATTCTAGATGGGGTTTGCAATCTCTTTATTTTTATTATGATTCATCTATACACTCGGGTTGCTAACTCAACGGTAGAGTACTCGGCTTTTAAGTGCGACTAGAATCTTTTACACATTTGGATGAAGCAACGAATTCATCCATACCATTGGTAGAGTTTGTAAGACCACGACTGATCCTGAAAGAGAAGAGAACGAATGGAAAAAACAGCATGTCGTATTAACGAATTAAGGAAGAACTCTAAGAGCACTTCATTCTTAATCCTTACCGGATCAATACAAAGTATTCTTTGAATTCTTATATTATATTTCAATATGGGTCGAGTGAATAAATGGATAGAGCCGCAAGGATCCAATTATAGAATATAGAAAACAAAAAGCAACGAGCTTCTCTTCTTAATTCGAATGATTTCCCGATCTAATTAGACGTTAGAAATATATTAGTACCTGATTCGGGAAAAGGTTCTCCCATAACCATAAAAATAAGTGGATTCTCCATTTCTTTATTTCTTTTTTTTTTGAATCCTAATTATTAACTATCTCCACTCTTATTGAGTGGAGACGAATGTGTAGAAGAAACGGTATATTGATAAATAGAAGATAAATAGAATCAATTCTAAAATCAAAAGAGCGATCGGGTTGCAAAAATAAAGGATTTCTTATTATTTCAATATCCTAATTAAAGAACACAAACCTATTGGTTGGATGAAAAAAAAAGAGAATCCCTTGATAAGCTTATCTATCTTCAGGGTAGATATCATTTTCTGACTATCTACCTTGTTTTGACTGTATCGCACTATGTATCATTTGATAGTCCAAGAAACCCTCGGTCTTTGGTTCAAATCTCATTTTCAATGGAAGAATTACAAGGATATTTCCAAATAGATAGATCTCGACGACAAGACTTCTTATATCCACTTCTATTTCAGGAGTCTATTTATGCGCTTGCTCATGATCATGGTTTAAATAGATCGATTCTTTCTGAACCTCTCGAAAATTTAGGTTATGACAATAAATCCAGTTCACTAATTTCAAAACGTTTAATTACTCGAATGTATCAACAGAAGCATTTGATTCTCTTTGATAATGATTTTAACCAAAATACATTTCGTGATCAGAATCAGAAGAAGCATTTTTATTCTAAAATGATATCAGAGGGTTTTTCACTCATTGTGGAAATTCCATTCCCTCTGCGATTAGTACCTTCCCTAGAAGCGAAAGAAATAGCAAAATCTCATAATTTACGATCAATTCATTCAACATTTCCCTTTTTAGAGGATAAATTATCACATTTAAATAATGCCTTAGATATACTAATACCCTACCCCATCCATTTGGAACTCTTGATTCAAACCCTTCGCTATTGGATACAGGATACCCCCGCTTTGCATTTATTACGATTCTTTCTCTACGAGTCTCAGAATTCGAATAATCTGATTACTCAAAAAAAAATCGATATTTCGCA